ATAGAATGTCGATTAGCATGAACGATTCATGAATATAAATAATCCAAAAATTCTATAAAATTATATAGAATTAGAATCGTGAAAGATAGAAAAATCCTTTGTATTGAGTCATATGATTCCATTCTATTGACAATTTCAAAAAACTATTCATACTATGATCATAGTATGATTGATGGCGGTCGGGCAAGTATGCCCCCATCGTCTAGCGGTTCAGGACATCTCTCTTTCAAGGAGGCAGCGGGGATTCGACTTCCCCTGGGGGTAGGGTACTACGAAAGGAAGTTGACCATGGATTATCACTAAGCCTGGATTGATTCTTCCCGGGTCGATGCCCGAGCGGTTAATGGGGACGGACTGTAAATTCGTTGGCAATATGTCTACGCTGGTTCAAATCCAGCTCGGCCCAATAATTCGCCGATCCGCCATGAAATGATAAACCATTTCTTCTTCTCCAGAAATCCTCTATACCAATAGAAAAAATCAAAAGTCAAATTTTTGGATTCTGATATTGATATATCTTATCCGTACCGCTATCGCTATTTCTTTACTCTATTTGTTTTTTTTTCAACAAGTTTTGATCTTGCTAATGATCTAGATTCATATCAAGATGGGGAAGTGTAAAGTCTAAAGAAAAGAGTAAAGAAAAAAAAAAGAACTTTTTCGTTGAAAGATTGATTATCTCCAATTGATTTGGAAATAATGAAAAGACTATTAGTAATCCATGCCGCTCTTGCTAAAAGGCATATCCATACCGAAAGTATTTGAATGAAATCATAATAATATGTATACTGTATATTTTTGTATGTTATTTCCCTGGGATTGTAGTTCAATTGGTCAGAGCACCGCCCTGTCAAGGCGGAAGCTGCGGGTTCGAGCCCCGTCAGTCCCGATGGATCCAAATACAATAAAAAAATACAACAATTCAGTCTTCCATTTTTTTTTTGAAAGGGAATAGAAACAGTCAAATTTCATTTCCAACAGGAACCCCCCTTTCTTTTGATTTTTTTCATTTCTTCTATTGTTTGTTTGCGTTTGTTTAGAATCAATGGTAAGTGTAAAGGTGATTAGATGATACTTCACCAACTGATTGTCCAAAGAAGGCGGTAGGTTATAGAAAAGAAAGGGTGTAAAAGAATGAAAAAAAAAAAAAGTAAAATAAAGGAATTTTTGATTGTATCAGGAATTTACTTTTGAATTCGGTATGGATAAAATGGATAAAAGATCGTCCTATGTTATACTATTCAATTCTTGACGATGAATCGATTTGTCAGATATTGTTATTCATGATATTGATCCGATTCGATTACATCGAGATGTAATTCATCCTGTTGAATTTACAGACAAAAGATTTATCATCTCTATGGGATTAAATCCCGAGGTATTGCGAATTAAAGAAAAATGAAACGATGAAATTATGGAAGTAAATATTCTCGCATTTATTGCTACTGCATTGTTCATTCTAGTTCCTACTGCTTTTTTACTTATAATATACGTAAAAACAGTAAGTCAAAGTGATTAATTTGAATGAAACTTGTGACTTTTTAGTTCTTATCAATGATTGAAGAAAAGAAATACAATAAATAAAAAGAATTCCAATTTCGCCTTTTAAATGAAATGAGCGAATTAGAATCGGGAGTATTCTATGAGCTACTATCTAGTATGGTAGAAAAAGATTTTTTCTACCATACTAGAATAGTATTATTATTGTACGATATAAAATAAAGTTGGCTCTATGAAATGAAGATAGAGGTTAATTTAATATATATCAATCGACATTTTTATATATCTAGAATAGCTATCAATTCCATATATAATGTACATAGTAGCGTGTCCCAATTCTATTTCTTTGCTTCATCTATTTCTATTTGATTTGTGTTGATTCCAATCAATCTGAAAGGATCGAAAGTCTTACTCTTACGATTCGAATTCGTAGATTTCTTATTCTTTTTTATTTGAATATGAATTCCGATATTTATTGAAAGAAAGAATAAAATCAATGAAAGAAAAAAGAAGGGTATGGGGATAATATAATAAAAGAAAATCAAGTAATCTTCTTGTTAGCATTACACGAATAAGTGATTGATTGAACAGTTGACAGAGGATCCATGGGGTTCCGCGGCAACCTCCTCGTATTTCTAAAAGGATTAGTAAACCTCACCTATTTTTAACGTTTGAACCATGATATAAAATGAAAAAAAAGCCCAGCACAAATCCAATTTCTAAAATTAGAAAACAAATAATAAAACAAGTGGTAAATGCGCAATATGCGATTTGCTGAAGACACTATTTTATTATGTGTAGTATCTCCTTGGACAACCACCACACTATGTCTATCTTGTTTCCCATAAAAAAGTGTATCCACGTAATGTAAAATAATAACAGAACTCTTTTTTTTTTCTCTTTGGAGAGGAAAGATGGAAACAAATAAAAAGTAAAAAGGATTTCGTTCTTCCTCATTTTCCATATAGAAAATTTCTGAATAATTCGATTGGCATAAATTTCCGACCATTTGTAGTCCTTTTACTTTTGAAATACGAACATAGAAATAATTGAAATATTTGTTTGTTGTTTGATTGAAAGAGTTCGTATATTATTTATAGAATACATTACTCCACTAGAATCCAATACAATATAATTTCGAAATGAAAATATTTTCGAATTCCATTTTTAACTGGAAATAGTGAAATAAAAAAAAAATAAAGGATTTGCCGAACAAAACAATATCTAAAAAAAATGGATAGAGTTTTATTCCTAAACTCAATTAGTAATACTTCTAGAGTCCACTTCGTCCCCATACTACGAGTGAAAGGGAAAATGTAAAGACTACCATTAAAGCAGCCCAAGCGAGACTTACTATATCCATGTGAATTATGTCCTCGATCTCTATGAAGGAATTATTCAATTATTGTTCACTAATAATAGTAGAATCACCAGCGCAGAGTCAAAAGGGGATTATGATACAAGACCATTGATAAAACAATATAATAAATCCACTTCTAATAAGTTCTTATAATTAGAAGATTTCTAGTAGAATCAGAAAACATTAAGCACAAACAAAATACGCAGGGACTACCTTGAAAGGATCAAAAGTATCATCAAAAGTATCAAAGGAATGTTAAGTTAATATAATTAACATGCCCGAATAATAAGATCTATTATTTCTTTTGTCACCCTTCATTTCATTAAGATTAAGTTCATTAAGATTAAGTCAAAAGTATAAAAATATAGAATCAAGATATATTATTATCTAACGCATACTCTTATTTCTTTTAGGGGTTTCCTATTTATTTGATCTAAATCTTGTCATCGACAATTGTCGCTACGAAACAATCGAAGACGTCCTATTACATTCTTGACTAGAGGTTATCGAAAAGTAAAAATTTAAGTCAAAATTTCTTTTTGTACTAAATTTATATAATTTAGATATAAATAACTAACAAGAAATTATCCATTTAATCGAATCGAATTACTATTGAATGAATGCCAGAGTGCTCAGAAACTTTGATGAGTATGTATACAAACAAAGTTTTTTTTGCTCTTTCCACAATTTTTTTTGCTCTTTCCACAAATAGTAATTAAATTAGATTCCCCGTTCGGCTATCCAATCTAATTCAAGACCCACTCAGTCGACACTACATTAGTAGTGGAAGGGCTATCATATCCAAATTTACCCGTTTTTTTCACGACTAGAGTCTTTCCTTAAACCCTAGCGAAGGGATTTAATGCATTTTCATTGTAAAGAACGGAACCCCCCCCAGATACTTTGAATCAAGCAAGTCTCAAGAGTCCTTTTCCTGCGCTTACTTATACCGAAAAAATTTTGGCAAGTTATATCAGCAAAACAGAATAGATTATTTTGATTCTTTTATTGATCAGGCGACACCCGGATTTGAACTGGGGAAAAAGGATTTGCAGTCCCCCGCCTTACCGCTCGGCCATGCCGCCAAAATGATACAAAATAGATGACAAAATTTCCCCCTTTTGTTTTTTTATTGTACTTGTATTTTGAATCCCGTTTTTTTTTAATCCCTTTCCTAAAAGAAATCCTTCCTTTTTTGTTTGGATTGGATCAACCCCTTCGATTGATTATATAGTATCTTAAAATACCGAATATATAAAAAGTTTCTTTTCATTTTCTATTGAAAAATCACATCTGGGTTTTCAGTCATAAAAGCAAAAATTCAATAAAAATTGGAACCGTTAACTATTGATTGTGAATCCATGAACGATTCTTGAATTTGAATCTAAAATTGTGTTTCCCTAATGATATAAGAAAATTCAAATGGATACAAAACTAATAATTTTTATTTTCAATAAAAAATCAAAAATCCTTCTGAATTTAAATTATAACAGCAATTATGGGTATATGTAAACCCCATAACATAAATAAAAAAGTTAAGTGCTAAAAAAAATAAATTCTAATATTCTATACTATATTGTTTATGATTATTATGTCTTTATCTCATTATCATTATCTCATTGAAGAAATCAAATCCTGAATACATTTCTGGTATCCAATTGAATTGGAATACGGAATATCATAATAATGGTAGAAATTGAATAACTTTTTGTTTTGCTATTTGTTTTGTTATTCTATACAAAACTCCCTAAATTTAAGTGGAATTTATCACTTCCTTTCCATTTGTATCTGTTGCAAATTTCGATTTGAGTAGAAAATTCTCTTTATTCCTCCGTTCATACGTATTGCATACATTCCATCTATTTATATTATATGGAGTTAGGTAAAATTTCATGTGATTCAGTAAACAGAATAGAAATTCCATCATTGTTCTATCGATCTATATGATTTGATGAAGAATGGGCAAATAATGGGATTTTTTTCTATAAGCATAAACGGGAAATTCAAAAAAAAATGCTTGGGGGTGGAAATGGGAAAATGTCTACAATACCCGGATTTAATCAAATACAATTTGAAGGGTTTTGTAGGTTCATTGATCAGGGCTTAACAGAAGAACTTTATAAGTTTCCAAAAATGGAAG